GGATCGAGCCCAAGTAATTTTATAGAAAGTAGAGCGGTTCACCGCCTAGAAACCTGGAATTAGAATCTTTTCCTGATCTTCGTGAGGTTAGTTGTAGCTTTGAGATCTCCTGTGCCGGATTATACGAAATCCTATGAAAAGGACTGGGGTTTTTGTGGCTCAATTAGAGGAATTCAAATCCATTACATTAGCAAGTCTGAAGCATCTCTTGCAGCAAAATCCGAAAATGCATACCTTGTGGGGCCGGCTCCTTCATCTGCTGACCAAAGGGAGGCAGCTTTCCCGTACATGTCTTCTCCGGGCGTAGCCTTAGGAACTTTATGATGTATATATGATGGCTTGCAGATCAATTTTGTTGCTTATTGAGTAGTTGCTTCGCCCCTCGCTTCCATTCACCGGTCGGTGGGGATTTGGTTGATCCTTCTTTTCTTCTGTTGCAGCGGTGCCTGCTTTCTAGAATGTAGGCCTAGTATTAGGCAAAAGGGCCCCTCTAAAGATTTAACTAGCTTGACGCAGGCTCAGTTATTGGGTTAGAGCCCAGTCCCTCAGATGCAGGCGAGAGGGAGGAATGCTTTCTTTCCGAAGGTTATTTACTAGAAGAGAAACCGGGCAATCCCAGCTATTATTTATTGGGTTTACGGGAGATATCCTCTTTCCTCTATTCATGAGCCCAAAAGAGATTTCGACTGGAGCAGACAGCGGCAGCCGCTTTGCGCCAAAGGGATGTAGGGTAGTCCTCTTCCGTACTAAATTAATAAGAGGGAGTAACTTCTTCATCTAATGGCTGTGGCTTGAGAGCTTTTTCATCATACTATAACGAGTGAAAGTGGAGGGATTTTTCGATATTAAGATAAAAGGGTAGGTTGAATTGTAACCACCACATGAGCATGAGAATGAGTTTCTTCGCCCCCGACCATCGGCAGTTCGATCAACGAATGGAAGAGGGGGAGCAGATGCAGATGGATTGGTCGTACCCTTACCCTTGCGGGCCTAAATTAGATTAGTAAATAAAGGCACTTCCCGCACTTCGAGCAGTCTACGTGTCTCCTCATTTCAATGATTCCGTACCAACTGTCTATTATGGCAATCCGTTTCCCAACGTACTTCGTTATGACCACCTAGCTCGGATTTTCTTGTTTGCTCTTCTCTTTCACATAAGTTCCCGGCGAGAGGCTGTTAGCAGTCTTTCTTTTGTTTTGGCTGCTCGTAGGGTAGTTCAGTTGCTTATGAGATATCTTAAAAGACTTCTCGGCCAAAACGGGTAACGGCGGCTACTGCCTCGTGCCAATAGGAATGTAGGGCAGCCCTTCGCACTAAACCAATAGAAGAGTGGAGCAGCCCCTCGTATCAATAGAGGTACGACTAGAAAACCTTTCCATTCTTATGGATAGAGGTAGGATTCTGGGTATTTAGTAGAAGAAGATGCGAATGTCTGACCTGACTCTACGAAAAAGATATTTCAAGAAAAGAGAAGCAAGCTTTTTAACGCAGAAGAAGCCCAAGCTTTTAGTTAGTTAAAAGAGGTGTACGGGGCGATACAACCAGCAGGGCTGCAGGCACGAAATGCCGATCAAATCCGTTAAAGGAAGCCTAATCAAAGCAAGCAAACAAGAAGATCTGACTGAGTTGATGATGGACCGGATCTCGAAAGGCGAGAGGCTTTCATAAAGACGTATGAGAAAGGGATAGTCGAGAGAGGCTTATTGCACGATCCACCCAACTCAGCCAAGCTAATAAATGCTGCATAAGAGAGTGGGAGGCCGGCCCTTGGGGGCGCACACCCATTTAGGAACATATGCAAAGGGGAAAAGAGAGAAGTCAATGGAGAACTACCAAATCCAATGACTTTTATTTGTTCGTACCATTCTGTCATCGATCGCTGGGTTGGTGGGTCGCCCCAAAAAAGCATCGCGAAAGGTCAAGCATATATGTTTTATGAAATGATCAGCGGTCTCATTTATGCGCATCGTGTTCGTGTGTGTTTATTGAGCTTTCTTCACTTCAGCGCCATGCGCTTTGCTTCGCTTTATAGAAGAGAGAGACCGTTTCCTTGAGAGTGAAAAGCAAGCGCAAGCGATAAAAAGGATAGTCCCTCGCGCGTTCGCGCGAACTACTAAAAAATGGTGAGATCATTAGTGAAAGAAGGACCAACGACGATGAAAGAGGAGAAGGGGGAGTCAGTCTTCTTTGAAGATCGAGGAAAAAATAGGACAATTATGCCATTCGGAAGAAGTCTTCTACAGAGGGAAAGCCTGTTACGAGTAAGTGGAGAGGAAAGATCTCCAGAGATTCTTATCTCATTCCATTCCAGTGGCTCGACCAGTAACCAATGGCGAAAACTAAAAAATCCATGGTTTCCCGGTAGAACCCCATTTCGCCCAAGTTGGTGCGAAACCGGAAAAAAGAAGCGGTTTTTCGCACAGCTTGCTCATAGTGCAGGTCCCACTTGTATATCGTATTTGGCCGAAGAAGCATCGGACAGGTTGGAGTTCTTACCTTC